AGCAAAAACATCTCGAAACAAGGTTCTAGCACCATGCCAAATGTGTCCGAAGAAGAAGAGCAAAGCAAACGAAGCATGTCCAAAAGTAAACCAACCCCGTGGACTGCTACGAAAAACACCATCGGATTTCAAAGTAGCACGATCTAATTCAAAAATCTCACCCAATTGAGCACGTCTAGCATATTTTTTCACAGTAGCGGGATCGCTATAACTGACTCCGTTGAGTTCGCCGCCATAGAACTCGACAGTTACACCTACTTGTTCGACACTATATTTAGATTCCGCCCTTCTAAAAGGAACATCGGCTCTAACAATTCCGTCTCCGTCTACCAAAACAACCGGAAATGTTTCAAAAAAAGTAGGCATACGACGTACAAAAAGTTCGCGCCCCTCTTTATCTCTAAAGATAGGATGTCCTAACCACCCAACAGCTATTCCATCCCCGTTGTCCATTGAGCCCGCTCTGAATAACCCCCCCTTTGCCGGATTATTGCCGATGTAATCATAAAAAGCTAGTTTTTCGGGAATTTTAGACCAAGCTTCAGATAAACTTTGATTTTCAGCCAACCCAGCACCAATTCTTCGATATATTTCTTGTTGGAAGTATCCTTGATCCCATTGATAACGAGTGGGACCAAATAATTCAATCGGGGTAGTTGCTGAACCATACCACATAGTTCCAGCAACTACAAAAGCGGCAAAAAAGACAGCAGCAATACTACTGGAAAGGACGGTTTCAATATTTCCCATACGTAATCCTTTGTATAGGCGTTGAGGTGGACGTACACTAAGATGGAATAGACCCGCCAATATGCCCAAGGTCCCTGCTGCAATATGATGAGAGGCTATTCCTCCCGGAACAAAAGGATCAAAACCCTCCACACCCCACGCTGGATTTACGGATTGTACCCTTCCAGTTAGTCCATAAGGATCGGACACCCATATTCCAGGACCATACAATCCTGTTACATGAAATGCACCAAAACCAAAGCAAGCCACCCCTGATAGAAATAAATGAATTCCAAAGATCTTAGGCAAATCCAAAGAGGGTTTTCCTGTACGTTCATCAGTAAATATTTCTAGATCCCAATACACCCAATGCCAGATAGCTGCCAAAAAGCACAAGCCCGAAAACACAATATGTGCCCCGGCCACACCTTCGTAACTCCAAATACCCGGATTCGTTACAGTACCCCCTGTGATACTCCAACCGCCCCATGAATTGGTTATTCCTAAACGAGTCATGAAGGGTATAACGAACATACCCTGTCTCCACATTGGATCAAGAACAGGATCAGAAGGATCAAAAACTGCTAATTCGTATAGAGCCATCGAACCGGCCCAACCAGCAACCAGAGCTGTATGCATTATATGGACAGAAATCAAACGACCGGGATCATTCAATACGACGGTATGAACACGATACCAAGGCAAACCCATGGAAATACCCCTTTATCAATGAAAAATAGACACAATGTAACTTTATTGCATTGGAAAAAACTATGCTGTGGACCCTCTTTTTAGTGGATTATCTTGGGGAAAGAATTAATATTTGTTTGATTTGTTTGATTCTTTTCAATTACTTTTAGTAATAATGAAACTATTTTGTTCGTAGGAACAAAAAGAAGCAGATCTATTCTACACCCGATAAGTACCAATACGCAATGGTAGGGGAGTTGATACCATTTTATATGAGTGAATGCATATATATATTTGTTCATCATTCAAAGGACTTATTTGTAATAATTTTCCTTTATTCATTTTGTCTTCTTTATCTTTATCTTTTTTTATAAACTTAGTCAATCTATGGATAAAATATGATAAAGGCCAATATTAGTAGGACACTAAATCCATTGTTACGCTTTCACATCAAAGTGAGATATAGTACTTAATTTTTCTTTTATTTAATGCCTATTGGTGTTCCAAGAGTACCTTTTCGAAGTCCTGGAGAGGAAGATGCATTGTGGATTGACGTATAGTGCGACTTGTCAGATATATTGGGTCATATGGTATTTCCCCATTCTCTTCCCCGATCGAGATATCCTCCCCTTCGCCCAAGAAAGATTGATTGAATTATCAAAAATTTGGAGCGTGAAGTTCAATTAGATCCATTTTTTCGGGAGGGTATACAGATTAATATTATCAATTAGAATAATTTATGGTTATCTTGGTTAGGCCAATAAAATGAAGTATCCAGGCTCCGTTTAGAAAAAAACCGGTAAAAAATCTATTTATGATTACTATTTCTATCATATTCTATTTCTTTATATATTTATAATAGAAGTGATCTCAAACTGTTAATCAATCGAGTAATATGATGAATGCATTGAATATCTGTTGTAAGACATGAAATAAATTGTAAAAAGGAAGTCGTAGCAAAAGGACGTGGTATTGGGGCATTTGTCATATATGTGCAAATCCAAATCGGGCGGATCTTTACTCGGAGTAGAGCATAAACCTAAAAAAATTGAAGAAGCCCATTCAGGAACAAGAAAATTACATCGCGATTGAGATTGTATCTCGATGAAACAATACATCAATGAAAAGTTAGTTAGATAAATTTAGTAATTTTTTTTTATAGATAAACAAAACAGGCCAAAACCCATCTTTTTTGAAAAATGAAAGAAAAGCCCCTTTTTATAAGTTAAAAGCCTGGTATGAAAAAAAAAAAAAAAAAAATAAAAGAAAGCGCTAGAATCTACATCTACACATTGATTCTTTTTTTTTTTTTCGTTATTTTTGTTGAACCGTATGCATCAAAAGGTGCATGTACGGTTTCTAAGGGATACAACTTTATCCCAATCAACCGACTTTATCGAGAACGATTACTTTTTTTAGGCCAAGGGGTTGATAGCGAGATCTCGAATCAACTTATTGGTCTTATGGTATATCTCAGTATAGAGGATGATACCAAAGATCTATATTTGTTTATAAATTCTCCTGGCGGATGGGTAATACCCGGAGTAGCTATTTATGATACTATGCAATTTGTGCGACCAGATATACAGACAATATGCATGGGATTAGCCGCTTCAATGGGATCTTTTATTCTGGTCGGAGGAGAAATTACCAAACGTCTAGCATTCCCTCACGCTTGGCGCCAATGAGTTTTTTATTTGATTTGAGAGAAAAAAGAAGACTATGCCTTCGCGCTATATGAAATATGAATATTAAGTAATAATAGCATGGCACTTCGAATTCGATATGATAAATTTTTTTAACCCTTAAATTATGTATCGAAAGAGTAGTATGAGATAAAAGGTATTTCCGATTTTATCTAATCTATCGGGAGGCCTATTTCAGCGTCACAAACTTTTTTGTTTTCACGCCGGGAGGCTCTTAACAATATTTAGGTTATGAAAGAATATGAAAATAAAAAAAATCTTGTTTTTTTATTTGAAAAAAAAAAAAAAGAAACTTTGGGATTGCTAAATAACAGACGAAATAAATATATAAAGCAACGGAGCCATCATAGTATTTTTGAACTACTCCAAAAACAAAAAGAAGGGTGGTTATTGGATCATTTACCAACCCGAGTCTGATAGACCCTATATTTAATTTATTTGATATTTAAGTAAGGTAAAAACGAATTCCATTATAGAGCCGTATGCAATGCGTAAAAGATGCCTGTACGGTTGTTCAATTATATATTTTATTATTCTTTATCTCTTCACCTTATCATCATGCGAGATAGAATAAACATTTATTATGTTATATCATCAGGGTAATGATCCATCAACCTGCTAGTTCTTTTTATGAGGCACAGACGGGAGAATTTATCTTGGAAGCGGAAGAACTTTTGAAGCTGCGCGAAACCGTCACAAGGGTTTATGTACAAAGGACAGGCAAACCCTTATGGGTTGTATCCGAAGATATGGAAAGAGATGTTTTTATGTCAGCAACAGAAGCCCAAGCTCATGGAATTGTTGATCTTGTAGCGACTGAATAAAAAAGAAAAAATAACAAAAATTTCAGACGAATTGGTGATTTGAGATTTTATCTTCTTACCGGATTTAATATTCTATTCATTAATCTATTAATATAGAAATAAAATAATTCATAATCATCCGGTTAAGATCGATCTAAACCAGCCCATTATGTATATGATTCAATATGCCAACTATTAAACAACTTATTAGAAACACAAGACAGCCAATCAGAAATGTCACGAAATCCCCCGCTCTTGGGGGATGTCCTCAGCGACGAGGAACATGTACTAGGGTGTATGTGCGACTCGTTCAGATCATGGGCTAGGACAAAAGAAAGAAAACAATTGATCCAGTATCAACGATCAGTACCAGTGAATAGACTAGAATGGAAGAACTCCATTCAATATCTAAAAATCAAAAAGATCTATCCTTCTATTGTGGTATCAAATGTATGGTTTCCGTTGGTGCAAATCCAATCAACTCCGTTTTAAATTTAAGATGAGAAAGAATTCTCCATTGATAGCAAATGATATCCATTAAGCAGGGGAAATACTATTTTAAAAAGCAGAAAAATTATGCCTTACTCTTGCAAGAACGGACTAACAGGGTCAGCTACTCAGCTAATCTTCATAATTAAATACCGTTACTGTATAAGTAGATCTCATTGTGAAAGACCTCGTACTGGATAATTATGGGTAGAGCCAAAGAGTGTGAACTGTACAAGTTAACAATAACATTGATTAAATGAAAGAAGGGCTCCGGTGTATAGAGAGGACCTCACCGTTTAAGAAGTAACCATAGAAACGATGGAACCCACTATATCCATTTATATTTACTACTTTTATGTGTTTTTGATACCTAATATCAATACAATTTTTTCTAGGCATTTCACCTAGAAAAAAAAAAAAAAAATCGTGGTCGGGAAGGTTATAGTAGCAAAAGCCATTGGAATTCAAATTTTATACATTGGAAGAATCCGTTTTGTTATTAATAGACTAGGATACGGGAAGGGAATAACTGAAAGAAAGGAAATCGATTAGTTATTCATCAAAGTTTCATTTATTCAATGACCAGAATTAAACGAGGGTATATAGCTCGAAGACGTAGAACAAAAATTCGTTTATTTGCATCAACCTTTCGAGGGGCTCATTCAAGACTTACTCGTACTATTACTCAACAGAAAATAAGAGCTTTGGTTTCGGCTCATCGGGATAGAGGTAGACAAAAGAGAGATTTTCGTCGGTTGTGGATCACTCGGATAAATGCAGTAATTCGCGAGAATAAAGTATACTTCAGTTATAGTAAATTTATACACAATCTGTACAAGAGACAGTTACTTCTTAATCGTAAAATACTTGCACAAATAGCTATATTAAATAAGAGTTGTCTTTATATGATTTCCAATGAGATCATAAAATAAAGAGATTGGAAGGAATCCGTTGGAATAGTTTAAATGGAGTTCCCTGGAGAATGAACTCTGGGAAGGTAGAGTAGAAATTAGTATGATAAAATATGATAAAGTCATCAAAATGAAGAAAGACGTTAAATAAAAAATATTTATTCCTCTTCTCCCATTTTTTTTCTTACGACAGGACATTTCGATTTTACGATTTTTCGAACAAAAAAAAAAACGTCAATCCGCATTTGAGTTTGGATTGGAATTTTATTTTGATTCAATTCAATTGAAGAGTCAACCTATTTTTTTTCTGGTTCTAAGACCAGCAGCTCTAGCGGTTGACTCGCTTCTTTCAAATTGTTTCTCATTATTAAGAAAAGGTAACGGAGATAAAATACGAGCTTGTTTTATAGCAATAGTAATTAATCGTTGTTGTTTTAAGGTCAATCTATTCACCCGTCTAGATAATATTTTTCCTTGTTCGCTAATAAATCGACTAATTAAACTCATGTTTCTATAATCAATTCGATCCCCCGATTGGATCGGAGGCAAACGCCTACGAAAAGATCGCTTAGATTTAAGAAAGATTCGCTTGGATTTATCCATGGTTTGTTTATTCCTTATCCTGAAAATCCCAATCCTATTTCTTAATTCTACATCATCTTTGATCCGATCGAAATAGGATTTGGTTTGTTTATATTTATTTGTTTCTATTTAAATAAATAAAAAAAAAATTTAAAAAAATTATATATATATATTGTTATATATAATATGTAATTTTTCATCTTCCTTGGAAGACTGACACACGAGCGATCGGTTCGATCTATTTCTTTATCTCCCCATGAATCGTATGTTTGTAACAACAGGGACAGAATTTTCTCAATTCCAATCGACTAGGCGTATTGTGTCGATTCTTTTGAGTAATATATCTGGAAATGCCCATTGATTCCTTATTAACACGATTTCGAACACAACTGGTACATTCCAAAATAACCGTTACTCGGACATCTTTACCCTTAGCCATGAACCTCCTTTGGTTTTTGATTCACTCAATTCTTTAATTTTCCGACCCGAAGCAAGGAAGAAGAAAGGACACAAAAATAGAAGCAGGTAACTCGAAATCAAATTATGAAAGAAATATTTTGTTGCAATCAATATAGTAATAAATAATAAGTAATATAATGATTTCGAACTATATTTATAATTTTTAATTGCCGTACAGTATTTCATTTTCAGTTAAGTATCTTGTATGATATTGTTGCCCCAACCACCGCATTTCCGTTCTATTATTAATTTAATTTGAGCCTGAGCCCGAGTTCATAGTTTCACTGAGGGTGAAACCGCTTTTTCTTTGTTTTTTTTTTTTTAGAAAGAATAAGTAAAAAAAGAAAAAAAGAAAAAACAAAGAAAAAAAGAAGGGAGGGGTAGGGATTAGTTACAGATATTTGATTGTATCTCTAATCTTCTTCCCCCTTCCCATATCAATAGCTAGAATGAAAAAAAGGGGAATATCAACGCATCCGGAAAAAAACGATTGATCTCTATCAATAAACCTGCTAAAGCCCCGAACCATAGAGTACTTACTACCGGTGCCACGGAGAGATATGTTTTTAGATCTCGCATTTTAAAAACTCCTCTTTCTGTATTCGTTATTGTAATTTTATTGTAATTTGTAATACCTAATGGTAATACATATATGACCGGATGTGTATATGTAGTTAATGACTTACCACTTGTACGCGGAGTTCCTAATTCAAATTGAAATGTACAAAATAGATATTTATTTAAAGAAAAAAATACGTCCATTTCCGCCTTAAATTCCTACAAAATATTAATTTTTTGTGGTAGATTTCATATTTATTTCATACTTTATATAAGTCTTTTACCATATTATATGTTTGTTATATGATATATGAGACCAAAAGGAAGAAGGAAGAAATGATAAGATAGTTTGTGTATATCAATGTAGGAAATAAAGATGTGGAAAACAAGGCAGGGATTCTCTACAATGACACTGTAGACCAATTGAAAGGGATGTAGCGCAGTTTGGTAGCGCGTTTGTTTTGGGTACAAAATGTCACGGGTTCAAATCCTGTCATCCCTACCTATTACTTATCTTCTGAGCAGTAACGAGGGATCAATTGAGATCAATTAATAAAATTGTACATATTTAAT